TAAAAATGGATTCTTCCTGGGTCGATGCCCGAGCGGTTAATGGGGACGGACTGTAAATTCGTTGGCAATATGTCTACGCTGGTTCAAATCCAGCTCGGCCCAATAAACCGCATCAATCTACCATGAGATGGTATAAAATCCCTTGTCCTTTAGAAAAACCCCATACGAAGATAAAAAAGAATCAAAATTTCTGCTAGATCCCTTATTTCCCTGGGATTGTAGTTCAATCGGTTAGAGCACCGCCCTGTCAAGGCGGAAGCTGCGGGTTCGAGCCCCGCCAGTCCCGACGGATCCAATAAATCCAAAAATGCATTTTTCCCTTTCTATGAACCAGTAAAGAGTGTCGAGGGATATACTTTCATTCCCAAAGCAAAAAGAAGTCTTGATTTCTTTTTTCTTTCCTATTTTTCCATTTTGCTTTTATTGTTTGTTAGGTTTGGAACTATGTAATTAATTGAAGTGGAAAGGCAATCTGATGATCCTTCATCAGAAGATTGTCCAAGGAAGACGCAAGGTGGGTTATAGAAAAAACAAGGAAACGGATGATAAATAAAATTTTTGAGTAATTGAGTCAAGAATCAAAATTTGAATTCGGTATGGCTAAAAGAACTTCCTATGTTATACTATTCAAGTCTTGACAACAGGTTGATTTGATAGATCAGATATTGTTATTCATGATAGTGATCCGGTTCAAGATCATCAAGAGGTAATTCATTCATTGAATTTACAGACGATAGACAAAAGATTTATCATCTCTAGGGGATTAAATCCCGAGTTATTGCGAAGTAAAAAACCGATGAGATTATGGAAGTCAATATTCTTGCATTTATTGCTACTGCACTATTCATTCTAGTTCCTACCGCTTTTCTACTTATCATTTACGTAAAAACAGTCAGTCAAAATGATTAATTCAATTGAATTTGAAAATTCATTTGAATAAAACTTTCCTTCCAAGTTCTTATCAAAAATGGACAAAGTCAAATGAAAGGCATTCCAATTTCACGTCTTAACTTAAATGAAATGAGCGCACTATAATTATAATTGGCAATTTTCTAAGAGATAGATAGTATAAAAATTAATTTTTATACTATCTATCTCTTAGTTTATAAAGTTGTAATCTAGAATAAAGATAAAGGCTTAAGTTTCTATATTTTCTATATATCAATCTACAATATTCTCTTCATATATGTGTATATTAATTCCATATCTATATATTCCATATATTGTATGGAATTGACATAAGACCCAATTTCCTACATCTATTTGTTATTTGTTCCGATCAATCTGAAATAATTCTTATCTTAGGATTCTAATTCCTTTCCTTTTACTAATAAGGAAGGGGAAAACTCGCCTATTTTTAACGTCAGAACCATGATATGAAATAAGTCGATAAAGCATAAACCGCCTTTCTAAAAATAGAAACCAAAGGGTAAATGCCCGATATGTAACTCGCCCGAGGCAAGATCTTATTATTGCCCAGTTTCTCCTTAAACAACCACTATCTCTATATCATTTCTCATAGAAAGTGCGTATACGCTTAACAAAACGACTTCTTTTTTGAAGAGTAAAGAGGGAAATAAAAAAAGAAAAAGGGCCCGGTCTTCCTTAGTATCCGTCTATAAAGATAGTAAGAGCCCATTCCCATTGATTGAAATAGAAAATTTCGGAAGAATTTTAGGTTGGAATAAATTTCCAATCATCTGAATCCCTTTCTTTTCGAAGTACAAAGATGGGAATCGATGAAATATCTCTTTGATTGAAAAAGTATGATTCCTATCATAGATTACTCCATTGGAATCGAATGGGATTCCAAATTCAAAGATTTGATTTTAAATAGTTCAAAAGAATGATCTATAAAACAATCGATACGGTTTGATTCCTGAACTCAATTAGTAGTACTTCTAAAGTCCACTTCTTCCCCACACTACGAGTGAAAGGGAAAATGTAAAGACTACCATTAAAGCAGCCCAAGCGAGACTTACTATATCCATGTGCATTATGTCCCCTATCTCTATAAATACGAAGGAATTTTTTCATTATTCCTCACTAATAATAGTGGAATTAATGTTGCAGAGTCAAAAAGGGGTTCTACCAAACACTATTGAGAAACCAATCCAATAAATCGATTATGATTTCGATTTTTTTGGTGATTCAGGCGACACCCGGATTTGAACTGGGGAAAAAGGATTTGCAGTCCCCCGCCTTACCACTCGGCCATGCCGCCAAAATGATACAAAATAGAATAGATGCAATTTTTCCCGGATTACTGAATTTTTATTGTACTTGCATTTTGACTTCTGTTTTCCTTAATCCTTTTATTATTTCCTAAAATAAAAGAAAGACCCCTTTTGATTGGATTTGATCCATCCCTTATACTTGATTGATTGTATAGTATCTGAAAATACACAATGCTAAAAACATTCTCTCGTTTTTCTATTGAGAAATCAAATGTGTATTTTTCAGACGAGAAATTAGAACCATTGACTATTGACCCCTTACT